AAAAATGAAAGATTCCTCGTTACTGCGCCTTGAAGTAGTAGCAGTAATAGGTAGGGATGACAGGATTTGAACCCGTGACATTTTGTACCCAAAACAAACGCGCTACCAAACTGCGCCACATCCCTTTTGTTCCACAGTTTCATTGTATAGAATTTCTATCTTAGTTTCCACACAGTTATTTCCCCACACCTTTTTTTGCTCATTTCGTCTTTTTTGTTCCATTTAACATATAATAATAATAGTAAAAGATTTGTATACAAGAATAAATCAGTATTTTTTATTTTCTCGTTATCTATTTTCTCGGCAAGAGGGAGATTTTTTTAGTTATTTTATAATTTTACGATAAGGTACTATCTTATTGACTTTTACTGGATCATTGGATAATTATTAATAATAAAATAAAGGAATTCCATTTTAATTAGGTATTAGGTATTACGTGTACAACTATGGGTGGTCTGGTCTTTAAGGACCTATCTATCGAATCATATATGTTTTATTTTTTACAATAAAATAAAAAAAGGAGGATTTTCAATGCGAGATTTAAAAACATATCTCTCCGTGGCACCAGTACTAAGTACGCTATGGTTTGGGGCTTTAGCGAGTCTATTAATAGAGATTAATCGTTTTTTTCCGGATGCGCTAACATTCCCCTTTTTTCATTCTAGTTAATGACATAGTAAGGAATGAAGAAGATTAAAGATAGAATCAAATATCTGTGACTAATCCCTTCTCCTATTTTCTCTTTTTTCCCCTTTTTTTTAGAATTCAAATTGAGGGAGGAAAGGGAAAAATAAAGTCTCTTTAACATCTGGGAAATTAGGGATCCAATTCGAATTAAATTTCAATCAATATTCCTAATATAATAAAAAATAATAAAAGAATGGGAGTAGAATGCGGGTTGAAGGTCTAAGTAAAGAATATTATCCAAGATATTTAAATCAAAAATTAAAAGGAGGTTCATGGCCAAGGGTAAAGATGTTCGAGTAACAGTGATTTTGGAATGTGCCAGCTGTGCCCGAAACAACGTTAATAGGGTATCAACGGGCATTTCCAGATATATTACTCAAAAGAACCGCCACAATACACCTAATCGATTAGAATTGAGAAAATTCTGTCCATATTGTTACAAGCATACGATTCATGGGGAGATAAAGAAATAGATCGAATTGAGTACTTGTATATTACCCCTTCAAGGAAGGGAAAGGGGTGGCATTCTATCTATATCTATAATTAAATCGAATAGAACAATTCTATATAATTCTATATAAATAGAAATCTAAATCGAAAAAAAATACTATTTTCATTTTGAATTAAAATGAATTCAAATTAAGAAATAGAATTTTCGAGAAAAAGAATAAAATTAAATAATAAAACAAACCATGGATAAATCCAAGCGACCTTTTCTTAAATCAAAACGACCCTTTCGTAGGCGTTTGCCTCCTATTCAATCGGGGGATCGAATTTCTTATAGAAATATGAGTTTAATTAGTCGATTTATTAGCGAACAGGGAAAAATCTTATCGCGACGAGTGAATAGATTGACCTTGAAACAACAACGTTTAATTACTATGGCTATAAAACAAGCTCGTATTTTATCTTTGTTACCCTTTCTCAATAATCAGAAACAATTTGAAAGAACAGAGTTAACCGATAGAACTACAGGTCTTAGAACCAGAATTAAAAGGGTTTACTCTTGAATCATAATTTCAATCCAAACTCAAAGACAAGATTAGTTCTTTTCCGAGAATCCAGATGTGCCGTATGAAAAAAAAAGAATTGGAGAAAGCTTTTTGTATTGAACGTGTTCCTACTTTTTTATCTTAATCATTTCTATTCTACCTTCCCGGAGACTGAACTCCGGGAAAACACGTTTACAATATTCCAGTAGATTCTTTCTAATCTACTTCTTTTGTGATCTCATTGGAAATCATATAAAAACAATTCCTGTTTGATATGGCTATTTGTGCAAGTATTTTACGATTAAGAATCAACTGTCTCTTGTACAGATCATGTATTAATCGACTATACCTATAGAATATTAAACTCTCGCGAATTACTGCGTTTATACGAGTGATCCACAGACGACGAAACTCTCTCTTTTTAATATCCCGATCCCGATGAGCTGAAAACAAAGCTCTTATTCTCTGTTGAGTAATAGTTCGAGTAAGTCTTGAATGGGCCCCTCGAAAGCTTGATGCAAATAAACGAATTTTTGTTCTACGTCTTCGAGCTATATATCCACGTCTAATTCTAGTCATTGAATCGATGAAACTTTCACGAATAACTAATTGATTTGTTCTCTTTCAGTTATTCTTTTAACACTTCCTAATCTATTAATAACAAAACGGATTTTTCCAATGTATAAACTAGAAATTCCAATGGCTTTGGCTACTATAACCTTCCTAACCACGATTTTTTTATTTCAATTCGAAATAAGAAAGAAATTCTATTTTTTTACAGGTGTCAAAAATATAGCAAATAAAAAATATAAAACGGATAAAGAAATAGTGTAGTGGGTTCCATCGTTTCTATGGTAACTTCTTAAACGGCGAGGTCTTCTCTATACACCGGAGCCTTCACTTCATTTAATCCAGGTTATTGGTAACTTGTATAGTTCATCCTCTTTTGCTCTACCCATGAATTATCCAGTAATAGTCCTTTCACAACGAAACCCATCTATACAGTAACGGTATTTAATTAGGAAAGTTAGCTGGGTAGCTGACCTTTATAGTCCGTTCTTGACAGAGCAGGGGCGTAATCTTTATGCTTAAAAAGAATTCCTCCGCTTAATGGATAATCATTTTATACCAATGGAGAATTGCTTCTCAGCTTACATTGCGGTAATTCGATTTGCACCAATGGAAGCCATAAAATTCATACACAATGCAGGAATATGAAAGGGGTTCTTTGTTTCTTTGTTTTAGATAAATAATAAAAAAAAAAAGGCCCCCTCCTCGATTCTATCCTATTTACCTTACCGGTACTCATCATTGATATTGGCACCTTGTTTTTTACCGGCTCATTATATGATCGAAACGAGTCGCGCATACACCCGAGTACATGTTCCTCGTCGTTGAGGACATCCCCTAAGAGCGGGGGATTTAGTGACATTTCTGATTGGCTGTCTTGTATTTCTAATAAGTTGTTTAATAGTTGGCATGTTGAATTGGATACATAATGGACTGGTTTAGATTGATCCTAACCGGATCATTATGAATTATGTCTATTTCTCTTAAAATAAATAGTAAGTTAATAAATGTTAAACGCAGTTAAAAAATTTCCAATCACGAATTTGCGTGAATTACATGTTATTTTCATTTAACCGCCACAAGATCAACAATTCCATAAGCTTGTGCTTCTGTTGCTGACATAAAAACGTCTCTTTCCATGTCTTCGGATACAACCCATAGGGATTTGCCCGTTTTTTGTCCATAAACCCTTGTGATGGTTTCGCGCAGTTTCAACAGTTCTTCCGCTTCCAGGATAACCTCTCCCGTCGCTGCTTCATAAAACGAACTAGCAGGTTGATGGATCATTACCCTGATAATAGAATATAATAGAATAAAAAGTTTTTCTAGCTTACATGATGAAGCGTATAGAAAATAAATATAAAGAAAAAGAATGGAAAAATATGAAAAAGATCGAATTGAACAACCGTACAGGCATACCTCTTGCATATGCATACGGCTCTGCACTAAGATTGACCTAACTTGGTCTCTTTATTGAAATTATTGAAAAAAGAAAGAGAAACATAGAGTATATCATACCCAGGTGGTTAAATGATCAAATAGCCGTCTTTCCTTTCGGAATATGTATAAAATACTATGGTGGCTCCGTTGCCTTCTATCTTAATTATCTTAATGTGATTTCTTTTGGATGTGATTCGGCAATCCCAAAGTTTCTTTTTGTTTCAATCAAAGAAAAAATATTTTTTTTTGCGCACCTCTTGGATTCTTTTCTTTTGATAACATGAATATTGTTAAGTGTGATAGTGTAAACAAAAAAGGTTTGTGACGCTAAACCCAACTCCCAATTATAAAATCGAGAAGACCCTTTAATCTCATACTACTCTCTCGATACATAATCTAAATCTAATTTTTTCAAAAGAATCAAAAAATTGAGAATATCGAATGCAAAGTGCCATGCTATTATTGCTTACTATTTCCTAGGGCGAAGGCACAGTCTTCCCTTTTCTCTTAAATAAAAATCTCATTGGCGCCAAGCGTGAGGGAATGCTAGACGTTTGGTAATTTCCCCCCCGACCAGGATAAAAGATCCCATTGACGCGGCTAACCCCATGCATATTGTATGAACATCTGGTCGCACAAATTGCATAGTATCATAAATAGCTATTCCGGGTATTACCCACCCGCCGGGAGAGTTTATAAACAAATAAAGATTCTTGTTATCATCTTCAATACTGAGATATATCATAAGACCAATAAGTTGATTTGAGATCTCGCTATCAACTGCTTGTCCTAAAAAAAGTAATCTTTCTCGATAAAGTCGGTTAATTAGGGTACAATTGTATCCCTTCGGAATCGTACACGCACCTTTTGATGCATACGGTTCAAAAAAATCTCAAAAACAAAAAAAGAATCAATGTATGGATTCCAAACCTATCTCTTTTCCCATAACGGGGTTTTTATTACTTAAAAAAAGATTTTATTCTTGAATAAAGACGAGTTTTACTGCTTTCTTTTTCTTATAATTCTAATAAAGAAAAAGTCACTAAATTTATTGAATTAACTTCTCATTGATGTATTGTTTCATCAACCAACCCCGATGATATTTTCTTGTTCCTGAGTGGGTCTCTTTTCTCTTTTTAGGTTTATGCTCTACTCTGGGTAAAGATTGACTCGATTTTGATTTGCACATATAGGACAAATATTGTTATTACCGTTTTCTTTTTTTATGACTTTCTGCTTATTTTTTCAATTCAGTTTATACGTTCTACAAAGTTTTGATTAATAGTTTGAAATCAACCCACAGATGTTCCACATAGGAATCATTTAGGATCGAACTAGGAATCGTAGATATATTACTAATTGAGTTGGGTTTTTCTAAACAGAGCCTGAATACTTTATTTTTTTTAGTTCAGCCAAGCTAACCATAAATCATTGTAATTGAGAATAATAAATAGTAATATGGATCCTCTCAAAACGGATCAAATTGCACTTCACGCTCCAAAATTTTTATGATTTAATGACTCCTTCTTGGGCGAAACGGAGGATATCTCGATTGAGGAGAGAACGGGTAAATCCCATATGACCCAGTATATCTGACAAGTCGCACTATACGTCGACCCAAGATGCTTCTCCCTCTCCAGGGCTTCGGAAAGGTACTTTTGGAACACCAATAGGCATTTGCTTAAAGAAAAAAACTAAGTAATATATTTCACTTTGATGTAAAAACGTAAGAATATGATTTTTTTGTGTTTATAATTTTTAAATATGGGCTTTTATCGGATTTCTTTTTTGCATAGATTACAAAAAGTTAGAAAGAAAAAAAGAAGGAATAAAGTCAAATTAGTAGGATATAGGGTGATGAGTAGATTGCTACTCGAAAATGTTATTCAACCCCATTGCGTATTGATACTTATCGAGTATAGAATAAATCTGCTTCTTTTTGTTCCTACGAATATAATTATTCCGTTAATTAATTAATTAAACAATTAAAAGGTTTTAGTAATAACAGATTAACAACAGAATAGAAAAAGAATAACTATTAACTCCCGTTCTTAAATAATTTACTGAATAGCGAGGATCGATAGGATAGTCACAGTAGAGTCTTTTCTAATGCAATAAAGTTACGCAGTGTCTATCTATCTTTGATTAAAGGGGAATTTCTATGGGTTTGCCTTGGTATCGTGTTCATACTGTTGTATTGAATGATCCCGGCCGATTGCTTTCTGTTCATATAATGCATACGGCTTTGGTTGCTGGTTGGGCTGGTTCGATGGCTCTCTATGAATTAGCAGTTTTTGATCCCTCTGATCCTGTTCTTGATCCAATGTGGAGACAGGGTATGTTCGTTATACCCTTCATGACTCGTTTAGGAATAACCAATTCATGGGGCGGTTGGAGTATTACAGGAGGAACTGTAACGAATCCGGGTATTTGGAGTTATGAAGGTGTAGCTGGGGCACATATTATGTTTTCTGGTTTATGCTTTTTGGCAGCTATCTGGCATTGGGTGTATTGGGATCTTGAAATTTTTTTTGATGAACGTACAGGAAAACCTTCTTTGGATTTGCCTAAGATCTTTGGAATTCATTTATTTCTTTCAGGAGTGGCTTGCTTTGGGTTTGGTGCATTTCATGTAACAGGTTTGTATGGTCCTGGAATATGGGTGTCCGATCCTTATGGACTAACTGGAAAAGTACAACCTGTAAGTCCCGCATGGGGCGTAGAAGGTTTTGATCCTTTTATTTCGGGAGGAATAGCCTCTCATCATATTGCAGCGGGTACATTGGGCATATTAGCAGGTCTATTCCATTTGAGTGTCCGCCCGCCACAACGCCTATACAAAGGATTGCGTATGGGAAATATTGAAACCGTACTTTCCAGTAGTATAGCTGCTGTCTTTTTTGCAGCTTTTGTTGTTGCTGGAACTATGTGGTATGGTTCCGCAACTACTCCGATTGAATTATTTGGGCCCACTCGTTACCAATGGGATCAGGGATACTTTCAGCAAGAGATATATCGAAGAGTTAGTACGGGGCTGGCAGAAAATCAAAGTTTAGCAGAAGCCTGGTCGAAAATTCCTGAAAAATTAGTTTTTTATGATTACATCGGAAATAATCCGGCGAAGGGAGGATTATTCAGAGCGGGCTCGATGGATAACGGGGATGGAATAGCGGTTGGGTGGTTAGGACATCCCATCTTTAGAGATAAGGATGGTCGTGAACTTTTTGTACGTCGTATGCCTACCTTTTTTGAAACATTTCCCGTTGTTTTGGTAGATGGCGACGGAATTGTTCGAGCGGATGTTCCTTTTCGAAGGGCAGAGTCAAAGTATAGTGTTGAACAAGTTGGTGTAACTGTTGAGTTCTATGGTGGTGAACTCAATGGAGTCAGTTATAGCGATCCTGCTACTGTGAAAAAATATGCTAGACGCGCTCAATTGGGTGAAATTTTTGAATTAGATCGTGCTACATTGAAATCCGACGGTGTTTTTCGTAGCAGTCCAAGGGGTTGGTTTACTTTTGGACATGCTTCATTTGCTTTGCTCTTCTTCTTCGGACACATTTGGCATGGTGCTAGAACCCTGTTCAGAGATGTTTTTGCTGGTATTGATCCGGATTTGGATGCTCAAGTCGAATTTGGAGCATTCCAAAAACTTGGAGATCCAACTACAAGAAGACAAGCAGCCTGATATAAGACTATTTTGGTTTCTTTCGTCTCTGTTTTCTTTCTGGAATTTTTCCTAGGGGTCAGAGAAACCTTGATCACTGCTTTTTTGCTCGTGTTAGTTCTTTATTTTTTATCCGATAGACGGTCCCTCACAAATAAACAAATACAAATAAAAGGGAACAAACAGGTATGAAAGCTATAATTGTAAACTACGATCAAATCTATGGAAGCACTAGTTTATACATTCCTCTTAGTGTCGACTTTAGGAATAATTTTTTTTGCTATCTTTTTTCGAGAACCGCCTAAAGTTCCAACTAAAAAGATAAAATGATTTTTCAGTATCTCAATTGACGTAATGAGCCTCGCAATGTTTTGAGGCTCATTACGTCAACTAGTCCCCATGTTCCTCAAATGGATCTCTTAGTTGTTGAGAAGGTTGCCCAAAAGCGGTATATAAGGCATACCCTGTAAAACTTACAAGTAAACCAGATAGAAAGATGGCTACTAGGGTTGCTGTTTCCATTCTTATAAAATTTCAAAACCTCAATGGATCCATGATAAGATCGTTTATTTACAACTACAACGGAATGGTATACAAAGTCAACAGATCTCAATGAATACAATAGGATTTATGACTACACAAACTGTTGAGAACGGTGATCCAAGGCGAACGGCTGTAGGGGATTTATTAAAACCCTTGAATTCGGAATATGGTAAAGTAGCCCCTGGCTGGGGAACAACTCCTTTGATGGGCGTCGCAATGGCTCTTTTTGCCATCTTTTTATCTATTATTTTGGAGATTTATAATTCTTCCGTTTTATTGGATGGAATTTCAATGAATTAGGTCTATAAAAATTGTAAAGTCATACAAAAGGAATCATTTCGAGCTCGTACTTTGAGCCCATTATACTTTGTTTTGGGAGTTTGACCGCGGAATTTTTTTTGTTTCTGTATTTCCGGGATATGAGTGTGTGACTTGTTATAATCGATCCTATTGATAGTACAGAGTGTGGCTCTGTCATCTTCATAGAGATGGGTCTCCTTCGTCGGATATTTATTCTAGTATCTGGAACACGGAATATATGAAATCGATTAAGAAATATTTGAACTATGATTCATACCTAATGTTCAGATCTCCTATCCGGATTCCAAAAAATTTTTGAAGTCTTTGAAATTTTAGGCATTCTATCTATTTATGGGATGGGTGATAGTCGAAGGGTTCTTACTCAGGGAATCCTTGACTTTACTTAGGTTTTTTTTTATTGAATCGTCGAGGTTCTAGTATGAATCTGAGGTTTTAATCAATTCATAGGTTTCTTAACAAGAGAATTCCTATCAATACAATAAAAACAATATGAAAATCCACATTATACACAAAAACAAATTAAAAACGAAATAGGAAAAGAGTGGATTTAAGAGGCACGTAAGGATTAACATAAAGACGACTTAGCCAACTTGAAATTTTGGTAGTATCACCGCAAATAACGAGGAGCTTTTGGATTTTTCTTATTTACTAAATTTACTAAAGTCAGATAAGATTGAATTTTTGATTCAAAATAAAAAATAAAAAGGTTTCAAACTTTCATTATATATCCGTTGCAATTAGTATTTGGGTGTTTTTGCTTGAGCTGTATGAGATGAAAGTCTCATATACGGTTCTCGGGGGGGGTTCCGCCTATCTCAATAAAGTCTACGATTGGTTCGAAGAACGTTTAGAGATTCAGGCGATTGCAGACGATATAACTAGTAAATATGTTCCTCCACATGTCAATATATTTTATTGTTTAGGGGGAATTACGCTTACTTGTTTTTTAGTACAAGTAGCTACAGGATTTGCTATGACTTTTTACTACCGTCCGACGGTTACTGAGGCTTTTACTTCTGTTCAATACATAATGACTGAAGCGAATTTTGGTTGGTTAATTCGATCAGTTCATAGATGGTCGGCAAGTATGATGGTCCTAATGATGATTCTTCATGTATTTCGTGTATATCTTACCGGTGGATTTAAAAAACCTCGTGAATTAACTTGGGTTACGGGTGTCGTTCTTGCTGTATTGACTGCATCTTTTGGCGTAACTGGTTATTCCTTACCTCGGGACCAAATTGGTTATTGGGCAGTGAAAATTGTAACAGGTGTGCCCGAAGCAATTCCTATAATAGGATCGCCTTTGGTAGAATTATTGCGTGGAAGTGCTAGTGTGGGACAATCTACTTTGACTCGTTTTTATAGTTTACACACTTTTGTATTGCCCCTTCTTACTGCCGTATTTATGTTAATGCACTTTCTAATGATACGTAAACAAGGTATTTCTGGTCCTTTATAGATTTATAGAAAAGATATTTGATAGAAATTTGGAATGAATCATTTATCCATTTATCGCTTGGGGGAGTACTATTTCATTGCTATAAATATATCTTGTTGAGAATAATAAGACATATCTTTGGATCTTTCCCCTTCAACTATTCCTGTCAAATAAATCAAATAACTAATAATAAAATAGTTAGGGAATTGAAGGGAATTCTCTGAGGAGAAAATGGATTATGGGAGTGGGTGACTTGAACTATTAATTAGTCTGTGTAGATATATGTCTGCTACATTGTCATTGGCATTTACAACTAAATGTGTCTTTGTTCCAACCTTG